CTGTCTTTTGTTAATCGTTGGGTATTTTCCACTAATCATAAAGATATTGGTACCATGTATTTCTTTTTTGGGTTTTGAACTGCTTTCTACGGATCCGCATTAAGGATGCTTATGCGGCTAGAATTAAGGCAGCCTGGTTCTTTAGCGTTTCACGATCATGTGTATAACGTTTTTGTCACTTCACATGCTTTTATCATAATTTTTTTTGTAGTCATACCTATTTTAATGGGAGGTTTCGGCAACTGGTTAATCCCCATTATACTAGGGTGCCATGATATGCATTTTCCTCGTATAAATAACTTAAGGTTTTGAATGCTTTTTCCAGCAATAACATTTCTTGTGTTATCCTCCTATGTCTCTCTTGGGGCGGGGACGGGATGGACTGTGTACCCCCCACTTTCTTCAATTAGATTTCATTCAGATTTATCAGTGGATATAGCTATTTTTTCTCTCCACCTGGGGGGAGTTTCCTCGATTTTGAGTTCCATTAATTTCATTACGACCACTTTGGTTATGCGGTTTTCAGGTTTATTTAACGAGCGCTTGCCTTTATTTATTTGATCTATGCTAGTAACTTCTTTTCTCTTATTATTTTCTCTTCCTGTCTTGGCCGGGGCGATTACTATGCTTCTAACGGATCGTAATTTAAATACGTCATTTTTTGACCCTTTAGGAGGAGGAGACCCTATTTTATATCAACACCTATTTTGATTTTTTGGTCATCCCGAAGTTTATATTCTTATTCTCCCTGGATTCGGTATTATCTCTCAAGTTATTAGGTTTTATTGTGGTAAAAATGAACCTTTTGGGTATCTAGGTATAGTCTACGCCATCGTGTCTATTGGAGTGTTAGGCTTTTTAGTTTGAGCACATCACATATTTACTGTAGGTATAGATATTGATACTCGAGCTTATTTTACTGCCGCAACTATAATTATTGGTGTTCCTACAGGAATTAAAATTTTTAGATGGTTGGCCACTATTTCCATATCCCACGTTAGATGGGAGGCCCCTATACTGTGGGCAGTCGGCTTTCTCTTCTTATTTACGTTAGGGGGGCTAACCGGGATCGTCCTATCTAACTCGTCCTTAGACGTAGTTTTTCATGATACATATTATGTTGTAGCTCATTTTCACTATGTTCTCTCTATGGGGGCGGTTTTTGCGATCTTTGCAGGGCTGACTCATTGAATACAGATTTTTTACGGTTTTAAGATTAGAGATTTTTCTCTTAAATTTCATTTCTACATGTCTTTTCTTGGAGTTAATTTAACTTTTTTTCCTCAACACTTTTTAGGGTTGAATGGTATACCTCGACGCTACTCCGATTACGCAGATTCTTTTTATTTATGAAATTATATCTCCTCTGTAGGCTCCTTTTTATCAATGTTCTCTTTATTTTATTTCGCATTCTTAGTTTGATTTAACTATTTATATAAGATACATCTTGTGTCTATGGTTAGAAATTCTTCTTTTTCTGAGGGTTTACTTTCTTTACCTCTCCCCGAACATTCATTCGACCAATCCGTTAAGCCTTTAAATATGTTTAAGTAAATGATAACCTGAAACTCCCTGTTTTTTCACTCTCCTAATTCTCTTATAATGGAATTGGTCTTAGAGATACATGACTACGTAATGCTCTTCCTTGTATCTATCGTAATTATAGTGCTGATAAATTTAGGATATATGTTTTACTTTAAAAGAGTTAATCTTACATTTTTTGAACACCATCAGTTGGAAAGGGTGTGAACAGTCCTACCTTTTTTGGTTCTTCTTTTTATTGTTATCCCCTCAATTTCTTCCCTCTACCTTCTTGACACTTGTATATTTTGCGGTTTATCCGTAAGAATCGTAGGGCATCAATGATATTGAAGATACTTTTATAAAGATTTCAAGAATTTAGGGTTTGACTCTTACATGCTCCCCTCTTCAGAGTCTTCGCTCCGGTTAGTTGAAGTTGATAATCGTCTCGTAGTTCCTTCTAGGTTACCTATTCGATTCATGGTTAGCTCTTCTGATGTGATTCACTCTTGAACAATCCCTTCTTTTGGCGTTAAAATAGATGCTGTCCCTGGGCGAATTAATCAGTTTTGCTTCTCAGCCAAGCGAAGAGGGGTATTTTTTGGTCAATGTTCCGAGATTTGTGGAGCGAACCATAGATTTATGCCTATTGTCTTAGAAGCAGTCTCCTTCAAAAACTTTGTGTCTTTATTTTTCTAGTACTAAGTAGCCTAATTAAGGCGTTTACTTTTTAATTAAATTATGATTCTTCCTTAGTAGAACTGTAGTTAATTTATAATATTAATCTGTCAGATTAAAGTTTTTAGTTCTTCTGCCACAAGTAAACGAAATTTCCTGATTTCACACTTCCGTTTCTACTTTTTTCCTGATACTAGTTTTTATCAGGTGTTTAAACTTGACATTGTGCTCTAATTTTTTTTCTGACTCTTCAGTTACCGGTTCAAAATTTATTGTCGTTTTTTAATGATAAGATTATTCGCAAGATTCGACTTACGGTTATTCCCGTTGGCTATGAGGCTATATTTGTTGATAAGTTTGAATATTTTTTCGAGGTCTCACAAAATTAACACCTTTCTTCAAAGACTACTTTTAGGGTTAAAAGCTCTTTTAAGGTTTTTTTACAGATTAAAACCCTTGATGATTGGCAAGTTTTTTCTACTCTATAGATTATCTGTATTAATTATTATCTTCATTTTCAACTTTACATCCGTTTTACCATTTAGATTCCCAGCGTGTTCCCAAGTGAGACTTGTGTTATTTATAGGGTTGTGCTCTTGGTTAGCGATTGTTTCTTGCAACGTTTTTTCTAATGTAAAGGGCATTCTTAGTCACTGCATCCCAGAGGGGACTCCCATTTATTTAACATGGTTTTTATTTTTAATTGAAATCGTCAGGAACGTGATTCGGCCCTTGACCTTAACGGTTCGTCTGACTGCCAATATCTTGGCAGGCCACCTTTTGATGATTCTCTTATCCAATTTAGCACTTTATTCTTTTGCTGTCTCCAGCTTATACTTGCTTTTAAATGTAGTGGAAATATTCGTGGCCTTAATTCAATCTTATATTTTTGTAACAATAGTTTCCTTATATCATTCTGACCTGGCATAATGATTTCTAAAGCCCACTGCTTTTTTTTGCTTGCCCCAAGTCCATGACCTTTGGTGGTAAGCGTAGGAGCCTTTAACCTTCTGTTTTCTTCTTTACTTTTGCTTAAGTTCGGAACAGCTTATATAATTTACTTTAACATTTTAAACATTAGTGTAGTTTCATACTTATGATGAGTGGGGTACGGCGGGGAGTTTAATCTTCAGGGGATAAACTCATCCACCCTAGAGACAGGAGTGAAAACAGCCATAATTTTCTTTATTTCTTCGGAGATTTTTTTCTTTTTCTCCTTTTTTTGATCTTATTTCCATTTTTTTTTATCCCCTACGTTAGAAACAGGGATGTTATGACCCCCATTCTCCGTAGAAATATTTGATTGCTTAAACGTACCTTTAACTAATACACTAATCTTAATAAGATCAGGTGTAACTGTAACTATAAGGCATCACTTCCTATTAGAGGGTGAGTTCAAATTATCAAGTTTCTTCTTGGCCCTAACTATTTTTTTAGGGGTAATATTTACTTACTTTCAATACGAGGAATACCAATCCTCTTTTTTTACTCTTAGAGATTCATCGTTCGGGACCTCTTTCTTTATACTCACAGGCTTTCATGGTATTCATGTAATTATTGGCTCCTTGTTCCTAGTCACCACTTTGGTTCGATTTAATAAATTTTGCTCCAGAAAATCAGAATGTTTAAGCTTTGAGTTAGCCTCTTGGTACTGGCATTTTGTAGACGTGGTTTGAATTTTTTTGTACTTTATCATTTACTACCTAAACAACTAACAAGAGCTTTAAGCAGGCCTTCCTTCCAAGAAGACCGATAATTTGTTATTGATCTTTCTTATTTTATCATACAGCTTTCTACTCTGTTATCTAATTTATCTTCTTTTCATGATAGCTAGGACTAAAAGATCTTGAGAGGCTACAGCGGGCTCCCCTTTTGAATGCGGTTTCACCTCCTATTTTTTTTCGCGATTTTCTTTCTCAGTGCACTATTTTTTGGTCGGATTAATTTTTTTGTTTTTTGATCTGGAGTTAACATTTATAATGCCATTTTTTAACGAGTCATTGAGAAGCCTTATTCTAGGGCAAGTCTTATTAATCTTTATTGTTATTCTTTTAAGGGGTTTGTTAATAGAGTGGAAGGAAGGGGGTCTGGACTGATCTTGCTAGGTCATAGATTTAATTTGCATTTAAAACGTTAACGGCCTATTAGCTACTTCTCAAATTTCGAACTTGAATCACAAAGCTTTAAGCGTAGTTTATAAAGGACGTTCCATTGTTAATGGGAAGGTGATGCTTAAGAGAAACATTCTAAAGCTTCTAACTTTAACAAAAAAGTTTCTTAATAGCTTATAAAGATTTTTGATAAAAATTTTTGGCTACGGCGGCTATTAAACTTATTGGTGTATTACAACATTTAGAATTTTCATTTCTAAGAACTTAAGTTATTCTTTTTCTTTAGCAACTTCAGAGCTACGTTCTAATAAACTAAGAGAATTTAACCAAGAGTATAAATAATCAAGATTAAAGGGGCAATAATTCTAGTTTTAAACGTTGTAAAAATTTTAACTTTATACCCCCAAAAAGCTATAAAAGGTTTAAAAATTAAAGAGTCTGTAAAGCCTACTCTCCTCAAGTTAGCACTCATAAACTTCCCCAAAAAAGAATACCCGTAAGTTTTCATGGTTGAAATAGATAAAGATAGCAGCAGCAACTTACTAGATTGGGGCCCGCGGTAGACCCCTAGAGACGAGAATATGAAGATGAACAGAATTAAAAGTACCTCCACGACTCTGAGAAAGGAATTTAGGTTTAGTCACCCAAAAGATTTCAACAGAAGTGAAGGGCTTAGAGTTACAATCAAGAAACCGGTTCTGAAAATAAAAAAAGAAGATTTAAAATTAATAGTTTTTATGGAATTCAAAAAAGACAAGCCGGATTTTATTATTTTAGAGCAATACAGTAAAGTTAGCAATCTTCCTGACAAAAGAAATATAAAATTATAAAAAAACATCATTCTACATATATACTCCAACCCCATATCTTTAGAAAAGAAAGATGAAGAGAAAATTAATCCAGATATTCTGAAAATTCTTAGAAAAAACATATAATGAAGAAATTTCCCTTCTGCTTTATTTGCCAACATTTTAGAAGATTGATCCCTTAATCTATAAATAAATATAGTTCCCGCACAACAAAAAAGTAAAGTTTTAAACAACGCATGAAAAACTATGTGCGTAAGAGCCAAATAATATAGACTGACACCTAAAAATAATATAATTATACTGATCTGACTCATAGTTGAAAAAGCTACCATTTTCTTGAAATCTAGTTCAACATTAGCCATTCCCCCTCCCGCTATAAAAGAACAGAGCCTAATACATATTAGAATTTCAAGTAAACCTCCTAAAGAGAAAAATCATATTATTTTTACACATACGTAAACCCCTGCTGTAACAAGAGTGGATGAGTGGACTATGGCTGAAATCGGAGTAGGGGCGGACATTGCCGCGGGAAGCCATGAAGATAAAGGAAATTGAGCACTTTTAGTGAATCTACAAATTAGAAGCATTAAATAAACTATGAGCCTCAAAGAGCCTGAAGGGTCATAAATTAGATTTGACCACTGTAAAATAAATATTCTAAGAACAATAATTATGACCACATCGCCTAATCGGTTGAAGAATATAGTAAGCAAAGAATTATACAAAGTATTTTTATTAGGGTAAAATATAATTAAACAAATTGAACTAATACCCAGGCCATCCCAACCTAACATTAAAATAAGAAAGTTCTCTCTTAACCTGAGTAAAACCATGGAAACAAAAAAAATTAGAAGTAAAAAAATAAATTTATTGTTATTATAATGCTCTATGTATACTTCTCTATAGGATAAGACTATGCAAGTAACCAAGAGTACTATAAAGGTGAAGATTAATCTTTCATAATTTACCCCAAAAGAAAATAAGAAATTATTAAATCTCTGGGAATCTGAGTAAAAATAGCTCAGGCTAAGTATATAACTTTTAGAGTAAACTAATAGACAGAAAACGACCATCAACCAAAAGAGAAAAAATATAGGAGTAATTTTAGTAAAAGATACTGCCATAGATTCTTTATCTCCACAAGATAATATTTTAATAAACTATAACGGCCTTACAAGAAAAAAGGAATCCAAACAATAAAGCTTAAAAACCTTAGACTGTAAAAGTAAACACCTTCAAAGTTAGGCTGTGCTGCCTTAATGATCTTTTTTCCAAATAACACTTTAGAAACTATAATCATAAGAAAGATGATAGAAATAATCATAGAAAAAGAGAATAAAATCAGACTAACTAGAGAGAATCCAATCATAAAAGTGCAATAATAAAGTTCCCTAAAAAACCTCAAGAAAGGAGGTAAACCTAAATTTAAAAACATAAAAAGAAAAACTAAGAAGGAAATAGACTTAATCGTTGACTCTAAAGACTTGTTGAAATCCAATCTTCGTCTATGAGAAAATTCATAAATATACCTGACAATAAAAAATAAGATGTACGAGATCAACCCGTGTCCTACCATTATTAAGACTCTCCCTGCTACCGCTACAGTTTGGAACGTCAGAACTAAAGGGAAAACTAAAGATATATGAACGATAGAAGAACAGGCAATCACATATTTTATATCAAAGAATCGAATCATAATTACACAGAACACCAGAACTCTTAAGACAGCTAATCCTAGAACCCCCCTTATAACCTTAAACCTGGGAATTTTAAACAAGGAAGAGAACTTGAATAACCCAAAGGAGCCCAATTTAAGCATGAGTCTTGCAAGAATTATCGAGCACGCTCCTGAGGCCCTCACGTGGGCTTTAGTTAGCCAAAAGTGAAAAAAAATAAAAGGTAACTTCCTAATTAAGATGACAACAAATCCAAGTCAAACCACAAACTCATGATAACAAAATCTCCTCAGTCACCCGCTCCCTAGAACTCATTGATACCCCGCTTTATTATAAAGAAGACAGAACATCATGAAAGGAATCGAACCCAAAAGATTAATAAACAACATAAAAAATACTGACAACAGTTTATCATAATCCTTAGAATAAACGAGAATCAAAATACACATAGGTGTAACTGTCAACTCTAGTGCTACTAAAAATAAAAAAGGGTTTACTGCTAAAAAAGCTCCCCCTACTAACACTATGAGTAAAAAAAATAGAAATTTAAAATCCAAATCTTCTCGATCGCCCACAGAAACGAACTCAAACCTGCATAATAAGAAAAAGGTTAGAGGACAAATTCTTAATATAAATAGAGAATACGAGTCTGAAACCATAAACCCTGAAAAAAAAGAATACCTTTTACATGAACAAAACAGTAAAGATAAAGCCAACCAGCTCCAAATCATTAAAAGTTGGTTAAACTTACCCTAGAACTGGTGTAATTTCGTCTTGACAATACCAATAAGCTTACCCCCAACACTCTGTCAAGTACCATGAAGACAGACAGCAAGAACAGCAAAAACAGATTGTAGTTTAATCTACCACAATCAAAAAACAATATAAAGGTGCAAAGTAAAAATAATCTTTCTAATATTAATAACACAATCAGCTTTTTATCAAAATTAGCGCACAGAACGAGTACGTTTAGAAAAATAAACAGAGGAAAAATATCGTACAATTTCTCTGTAACCTTTAACCCCCAAAGCTAAAATTCTAAATGAACTAAAGAGAATGATCACTACAACTTTAGGGGCCCTGACCTACACAGTCTGGGTGACTAAATACTCAATAGGTCCTATAAAACTGGCAGTTAACCTGCTAATCATAAGCGTTCTACTCATGACTCTTCTATCTATAAAAATAGGACTTTCTTGACTCTCCCTCGTATACGTAATGCTTTTCACAGGTGGGATCCTAATAATATTTATAATTTTATCTTCTTTCCTTCCTAATGAGAAATCCACCAAGCTAAATGTGAGAACCCTGGCCCTTGCAATCCCTTTCATAGTAAGAATTCAAAATTTAGACCCTTCCGACATTCTTCCAACCACTACGATAAAGTGAGTACTAGAAGCCTCATCTACGTCAATTTCGCTAATAGCTATTATACTTCTGTATTTCGTTGCATTCCTAGAGAACGTTAGATCTGACAAGCTCCCAATACGGTCTCCTGCCTGCCAGAAAAAGAAGCTTTGTAAGCATCTAACACACACCTGGCTATAACTATCCAACGAAAAGAAGATAAACTTACAAACATTGTTAACGGCTCTTTATGAGATTTACCTTCCCCCTCCTCTATATCTTACTTCTGAAACTTTGGATCTACTCTCGGGCTATGTTTGGCCATCCAAATCATCACTGGTCTGCTCCTTACTTTCCATTACACCTCATACTCTCCAGAAAGATTTTCATCCGTAGTAGAAATTATGCGAGAAATCTGGTCTGGATGAGTAATTCGATTCATCCACATAAATGGTGCTTCCGTATTCTTCTTCTTCATCTACTTACACCTATTCCGAGGTTTGTTTTTCCTCAGATCCGTCCACAAAAGTGTTTGAATAAGGGGGGTAACCATCCTAATTGCCCTCATAGCTATTTCCTTCTTAGGCTATGTACTACCATGGGGTCAGATATCATACTGAGCCGTAGCTGTCATCACAAATTTATTCTCGGTAGTCCCTTTAATCGGTAACTCGTTAGTCTCTTGAATTTGAGGAGGTTTCTCAGTTAGATCTCCTACCTTAACGCGTTTTTACTCCCTCCATTTCTTGCTACCTTTTGTTCTTTCTTTTTTAGTCATCATTCACTTATTTATACTTCATAAAGAAGGTTCTAGAAACAGAATAGGCCTAAACAGAAACGTTGACAAAATTCAATTCCACCCATATTTCTCGGTAAAAGACTTGTTTTACATCCTGGCTGTAATCGCATTATCGTTGGCTGTGAGATTCTATTATCCTTACATCTTAGGAGACCCCGTAAATAGGATACCGGCGAACCCTATACAAACCCCCATTCATATTCAACCTGAATGATATTTTCTCCCTTCCTATGCCATCCTTCGGTCATTACCTAGAAAAACTGCAGGGGTCCTTGCATTAGCTTTATCAGTGACAATTTTTTACATTCTCCCCATGTACAAGTTCAATTTTTCAACTAAATTCACAGGAGCTCGTTATTTAATCTTTTGGGCTACAATTGCTGCCTTTGCTTACCTAATGATCTTAGGAGCTTTACCTGCTGAAGAGCCCTACGTGCTGCTAAGGAAAATTGGTTCTATGACCTACTTCTCCCTAATCCTCGCTTTAAACATTTAAGCTTTATTTAAATGTTTTGAAAACATTAAAAGGTCCTCCTAAAGCTTACTAGAAACTCAAGAAATAAACACTTGATAAGAACACCAAAGTCAAGAAGGGGATAAAGAATTTCCAAGCTAACCTCATTAATAAGTCAAACCGGTAACGAGGAAGAACTGACCGAATCCAGATTACAAAAAAAAAAAAAAAAAAAAAAAGAGGATAAAATTTAGTAAAAAACAAGAGGGAAGTAACAAGAGAAAAAAAAATGATATTTCTATACTCGGCTAAAAAAATTAAGGTGAAAGCTCTGGAACCGAAATCAGTATTAAACCCCCTAACCAATTCACTCTCTCCCTCCGAGAAATCATAGGGGGTACGATTGAGCTCTGCTAACACTGAGGGAACTCAAATATAAAAACAGATCGGGGAACAAATTCTAAGAAAGAAGGTTCTTGCACCGAGAGAAGAAAAAAAGTTGAAAGTGTAACAATACAGAAAAATGAAAAATAAACATAAATATAACACGGCCTCATAAGAAATGAGTTGAGCTACGGTACGAATACTCCCAAGAAGGGGGTACTTCCTAAAGGTTCTTCACCCTGCAATGATAGAATTAAGAGAATTCACTCCTAAAGAAATTATAATCACCAAAAAACCAAATTTTACATCCACCACCCTAAAAAAAATAGTTCAAAGCATCAAAGCGGAAAATAATATAAGAAGGGAAGACATATAATAAAATGTTGCTGAAAAGCCTCTCAAAGAATTCACTTGTTTAGATGCTAATTTGACAGCGTCTCTAATCGGTTGAAAAAGTCCATAAATTGAAGTCTTGTTAGGACCTAACCGGGCTCCTACAATCCTAAGAACTTTACGTTCAAGAAGGGTAATGAAAGCTACACCTAGAAGAGCGGGGACAATAAGAATTAGATAATTCAAAGAAACCGTTATAACTAAAGGGAATTCCTTAAAGAAAGCTTAAATTTCACGCATTAATCTGCCACTTTAGTTACCCAATAGGTGACCCTTATTAAAGTCCTAAACTTTACGCATAAATCTGCCATGTTGGGTGCAATTATCAGGAATTGTAAATTCCTAAAAGGTCTACCAATTGCATTATGCAAAATGGTGTAAGGCACATTAGATTTTGAGTTTAAAAGAAAGTATTGCAATTAACAAACTTTAATATTTGAAAAATTTAAGTAAACGTAAGAAAAATCGTAAAACTAAACTGAATCTCCAAAAATTTATTAAAAACTAATTTGTTTAAGTCTAATCTGGCTAAGAGAGTGCCAGCAGCTGCGGTTATACTATGAGAAACAAATAGAAAGAGAACAAATAAACTGGTGTATCTGTAAATACAAGGTGAAATTTAGGTTTATTGAGATAAGAATATCAAGTTCTGAAGAAACCCACAAGGATTAGATACCCTTTTAAACCAATTCGAGAGAGTAATTAAATAAGCGAAATCTAAATAAAATGGCGGCATTGAACCGAGGTAGGGGATTTTGTATCGTAATCGATAACCCCCGTTGCAATTAACCTCCTCTTTAATTTTTTATATCATTGTTTAAAAGAAATAATTTATTTTATTTACTAAGAGAATGAAATTTTTGGAAAACAAATCAAGATAAAAATTATGGGCAGGGGCTGACTAAATACAATTAATCGCTAAATGAACCAACTCAGAATTAAAAGAGAAATAGGACTTAAAATTAAGATCTAAACTTAATTTGGATCTGAAAACGCTCTTCACATGTGCACATATCGCCCGTCACTCTTAATTGTAATTAAGATAAGTCGTAACAAAGTAAATTAAATGGAAATTTAATTTTGAGAGATTAAGTTCTAAGAACACCTTCCTTACAAGAAGAAAGCAATTCTTTAAGACACCCCCAACTAATAACGCAAGAATAAAAATACTTCAGGTTTAACCTTTGGTACCAGGAAATTACAACTTACAACAATAGCATCGCCCCGAAAAGTTAAAAAATTAAAATTTATTGAGAACAATGAAAATCAAATAAAAAAATTTTAAGGGGGATATCCCTTACTTAACTTTATATCTGGAAAGATAAATAAATGAAGGAAAGCTTTAACCGACTCTCAATATGCGTTCAGAATTAAAAAAGATTGAAAAAATTTATATTAATAAGTTCACAACGTAAAAATCAAGATTCTAAATATTTACTCTTCTACGTCCATAATGTAATTATTAGTACTAAAAATTAAAAACACAACATCATATTAACAAAACTTAAACAAAGCTGAAAAATTATTAGGCAAGAAACCCAGGAACTGTTTACCAAAAACATAGCTTTTAGAATTAAAAGTAATTTCTGCTAATTGTTTTAAAAAGCCGCTCGGCGCTAAGGTAGCGTAATCAAAAGTTCGTTAATTGCGAACCTGTATGAAAGAAAATTTCCTGGGTGTCTATCTATTCAGCTAAAAGAAAATTAAGGGGTTATGAGATTATACCCTACCCTGCAAGACGAGAAGACCCTACAAGTTAATCTGAAAAAGATTTTTTGGGGAAAATTTTTAAGGCTTCTCTTAAATTTAAACTTGAAATAACACAAAATAATAAACTACTTTAGGGATAACAGCACAATGTCTATGTATAGACCTTATACAAATAGAAGTTTGTGACCTCGATGTTGGATTTTAATTCTTTGGGCTGCAGAAAGTTTGAAAGAATAGACTGTTCGTTTTTTAAAAATAAACTTGATCTGAGTTCAGATCGGCGAGAGCCAGATCGGATTTTATCTGCAGGTAATGAAGGGTTTGACAGTACGAAAGGATAGCAAAGTCTTAATATTTAGTAAGCGACAATATTAAAGCATTATGTACTCCTCCCCTGTGCTGATATTAAAGTTTGATTCACCTAGACTGTGCTAAATATTCTTACTTAGCCTAACGGTGCTATTGAAGATAGATAAAGATTTTAAGTTAATTGAAACTGTTAGCCTTCAAAGCTTAAAATTATAGTCTTGATTTCTAATTTATTTACCGAAAAGATTATATTTGTTATGTCGTATATGTTAATGTTGTCTTTGTTTATGGGTGCTAACTCTTTTATTGTATTTTGGATCTTTATAGAGGTAAATATGATATTGTTCTTATGCGTTATTAACTTTGCTGGTTTAAGAAGAAATTTATCTTCTGACAAAGAGAGTGGGTTGTATTATTTTCTAATACAGTCTTTAGGTAGCATTGGTTTCTTAACTTCTTTCTTATTCTTATCTTATGACGACGTATCTACTCAAATCTTTAGAGTGTTATCCCTAATACTCAAATTAGGCTTACCTCCTTTTCATTTTTGGATATTTAAATTAAGAGTGCACATTAATAAGTTTAGATTAGCAGTTCTACTAACTCTTCAAAAGGCTCCTTTAGTTGTTTTCTTGTTCTTTTTTTATAGGGGTATAATGACAGGGTTATCTTCTGTTTTTTTAGTTTTAGGAAGTCTAATAATAATCGGGTCTCGGAGTTTAATTTTTCTCCTAGTTAGGTCTTCTATCTACTTAACTGGGTGGTTGTTAGTTATTTTTTCCAAGTTTTTTTGAGGATTTATAATTTTCTATTTTCTTTATTTTCTTATAGTGGTGCTTCTATTTCAGGGTTCTGAAAGCTGCTACTGGATGTATAACTTAAATTCTAAACTCTTTATCAGGTTTCTTTTTTTTTTAGGTCTCCCTCCTATACCAATATTTTTCTTTAAGTTTTACGCTTTTGACGCAATTATAGCAAATTTCACGTTGGGGTTACTGGTAGCGCTAGTTTTTTCTAGTTTTGTAGCACTAATAGGGTATTTCAAGTTCTTTTTTAGAAGGTTTACGAATAAAAATTTTCTTTACCATAGAGTCAGGAAACCGTCTAGCATATATGTATTTATAAGCCTATCGGTAATAAGAGCTATTGTCTTTTTAAGATTTTAGGGTAAGCTAATTAAAGCTGTTGAGTTCATACCTCAAATATAGGTTTCTCCCTGATAAAAGAAATCGCTTTAACATTTGCAATGTTATTTTTTCTTTAATTACTACATTTTCTCCTTTA